AGATAAGTAAAGTCAAAAAGTCTTCTTCATACATACTATGACTAGAAATGTGGTACAAGTAATTCCAAAAATCTAATAGAAAAACAATATAAACAAGCAAAAGGCTTTTCATATGTTTTTTGATCATACAGAATTACATAAACGATTTCCAACAAAAATTTGGTTCTTTTTATAACTTGGTATTGAAAAATCCGCGGATCTAGAAATTCATTTCGGATAATTGAACCTTCTCAAACTGTTTCTTTTTCAGAACCAAAAAGATTTGTGCCAAAATAATAGATGCCAAGAAGAGCAAAAGGCCTTGTACGCGTAATGGATCTTGAAGTACTATTTCCGCATCCCCTTGACCAAATCCACCCACATTAGGATTACTCGTTAATGGTTGATCCAGTTTGAGGGATTCACCCTCGGAAACAAGAAGTTCTGGTCCTGGAGGGATAATATCAACCACTTGACGTCCATCCGATGCATCCACTATGGTTATTTCGTATCCCCCTTTTTCTTTTCGTATTATTTTGCTTACTATACCCGCCGCTGTAGCATTATAAACATTATTGTTACTCTTGCTCCCGTCGGGATAAATCTGGCCCCTTCCCCTGTTCCCGCCTACGTATATGGGATATTTTAAGAAGTGAACGTCTTTCTTAGTAGCGGGGTCCGGGGAAAGAATAGGAAAGGCGATTTCACTATATTTTTGACCAGGAATGGGACCTATCACAAGAATATTTTTTTTAGTAGGGCGATAACTCTGAAAAGACAGATTTCCCATCTTTTCTTTAATCTCGGGCGAAATACGATCGGGCGGGGCTAATTCAAACCCCTCAGGTAAAATAAGAATAGCCCCCACATTCAAGGCTCCTTTTTTACCATTAGCAAGAACTTGTTTCAGTTGCAAATCATAGGGAATTCGAACAACTGCTTCAAATACAGTATCAGGCAGTACCGCTTGTGGAACCTCGATATCCACGGGCTTGTTCGCTAAATGGCAATTGGCACATACAATACGGCCAGTCGCTTCTCGTGGATTTTCATAACTCTGCTGTGCAAAGATAGGATACGCATTTGAAATGGGTGTCCGAGTGATTATATATATGATGAGCGATACGGAAATGAATCGAATAATCTCTTCCTTTATCCAAGAAAAGGTATTTCTAGTTGGCATGGTCCAATCATTGATCCCAAAAATTTCTACAATAAAATTAGATAAGTCACTAGTATAGTTCCCTATCTACGATTCTGCTATTTACGGAAATAATTTGACTGGAATATTGAAGGAATCCCCCCCCCCCCGGGGTGGCTAGAAAGAATAAGTGCATTTTTGATTGTTTTACTTATGTCCAAAGTAACAAACATTATAATTGGCTCGTTCGATCATTTTTCAATCATTCATTGAATGATAAATCACTACAAGTGACGGAGATACACGATTTAAATAACGAAAAATAAAATATTTAAAAATTGTATCTAAAATGACTGGAAAAGTAGAAACAAGACCAGATATAATTTGATCATTATGATCAAATCCAAAATCTTTGTAGATAGAGCCAATCATTAGGTCCCAGCCATGGGGCGAATGGAATCCTATACATAAATCCGTTAATAAAAGAATAGAAAAAGCTTTTATTGTGTCGCTTAAATTATATATAAATTCTTGAAGACAAGAGTTAAGAAAAATAAGTTCCTCATTACCTAAAATAGAATAAACACTTAGAATAAGGAAATAAATTATATTTGTTGAGAAATGTAAAATCGTATGGATACGACTCTCATTGTGCATCTTGATCAATTGGATCGTTTCTTTGTATACTCCGGCGTGAAGCTTTTGTAAACGCCCGTCCGGGTATTCCTTTATCATTTCGTCGAAGAGGGATAGTTCCTCTAATTCTATGAATTTTTTTAGAATAACCTTTTCTTGAATATTATTCAAAAAAATTTCGGCGTGCCTGATATTCCACCAATTATTAACCCAAGATTCCAGACTTTTATTACATGAGAGAGAGATCCACCAAGGCAAAAATACTATAGATGCAAAATAGAGAAGGGAATTAAATGCTTTCTTTTTTGCCATTTGCCCGTCTGTGAATTTTGAAATGAACTCGTCGCAGTCGTCGACTCTATATGATACTAATATTTCTATCAAGTATCAGTTCTATTACATTACAAGTCTCGAGCCTATAGCCCTGTTTTTTATTTGTGATTCAGTACAGTGGTTGGTCCTTGAATTGAGAAAGAATAGAGAAAAACAATATAGAAATACAGAAATAGAATAATAAAGAGTTGAAATAAAATAAATAAACTAGAATATTATATTTATATATAGAATATTCTTTCAATATATATATTGCTGAAATTCGAAGTAATTGTCTCCTTTGGTGACTGCACGAAAGAGCCATTTCAAATTACTGAATATTATTCGAGTTTCGAGACGCAAGACCTCCCCGGTTATCAAGATATCAAAAATTTTTGAAAAAAAAAAAGCTCGCCGGTGGCCCGCAGTACAGGAATAATTAAGAGAAATTTCTCGATTTCGAAATGTTTTGATATATGAGATGAATCTATTATTTCAATTTGTTACTTCTTTCGTTTCTGAATTGATTTAAGTGCATTTACATACGCATAAAAAAAATTTATGGACAAAATTATTTCGTTTTATGATTGTTTCGTGTACGTTTACTTTTTTTGTTCTAAATCAGAGTTTGGCATAAACTTCAGTTAAGTTATGCTATAGAAAAAAGATAAAGATAATTCTTGAGTTATAGTTTTTTCTTTAACTTTTGCTAAGAAAGCTTTCAAAATACTTCAATTGGTACACGCAAGAAATAGGCCAATTCCGCGGCTTTCTGTTCAATTTCTCGTAGAGTCAAATTCTCATCGATACGAGTCAAAGGAATGGACCCATGGCCTCTGATTTCCATATAAAGTATAGGACGAGCATAAATACCTTCTTTAACTTCTATTCTGATGGATTGAATGTCTTTCATAAGGAATCGCAGGAAGATGCGACGATTTTTTCCAGGAAATCCCCAACGAAAAATACACACTATTCCTTCTTTTATATCGAATCGATCATAACCACTACCCACATTCCACGAAATTGTGCACCACAAATATGAACTAATAAAAAGACCCGCAATTCCATAGAAAGACATCACGATTCCTTGTGGAAAAAAAAGAATTTGCTGAGAGGGAAATAACGGTATAAAATTGCTACCAAGATAACTATAAGTTCCAACCAACAAAAATCCTAATGAACCTAAAAAAAGGATAAAGGCCCAGCAGAAATTACTCGGTTTTCTAGACCCCGCTATAAGTTCTATCCATATACGGTCTGATCGCCAACTCATACTATACTAGATCTAGTTGCATTTTATTATAATGGAGAGATAACATAACCCCAATAAATTTGACTTTCATTTTTTTGTTTCCGAAGTAACCCTCATCAACTAGCACTATTATGCTGTGAAGCGTTAGGAGTAATTCATCAATTGCTTAGAGCTAACCCAAAATAATAACCCCTTTTATATGCATATGATTTCTTATAGATATATTGATTTTACGTTTCAGAAATTCATCCCGATCCCGTTTTCTTTTCAAATAGCTATAAGTCATTTACTCATATATGATGTTTATGTATACGAGCTTCTGCTCGGAGGAAGTTACCCGTTATATACCATATTCTACTAAATAGATATTTGTGTTATGATCCAAATAAGCCTAAGTTTAAAAAAAAATAGAAATAGATAAGATTTAACCCCATAATATCTAAAAAATCTTGTTTTTTTGAACATGAAGAGATAAAGAAACCATAGCAATTGCCGGAAATACTAAGCCCACTAAAGGCACAAAAATAGCGGGTAAGTTGCTGATAGTTGTCATAGAATGGGTACCTCGATTTAATATTTGTACCTGGTATATATTATTATATTTGTTGTTATATTAACATTTTAACCTGTTATTGTTATAAAGATATCTTATACTTCATATATAATTATACTAGTATAATTATACTTAAGTGAGTATTGAATATATACAATATTAAGAGATATACAATAGAAGAGTATATTCTATATATATACGAAGATATAATAAGGAATAAATATATAGAAAGACTAATATAATATATATAGAGATACTGATATATACTAATATATATAATCTATTTTATTAAGTATATAACTTACTTAAGTAAGTATATAATCTAATGTAAATCAAAAGTGTAAATAAACGGGCTTATTCATCTTTCTATATCTTTCTACATGAAATATATGTATGATAATCCACTTTTTTCTTTTTTTATTTATTTTTATTATTATTAGTATATTCTATCTATTCTAAATTTTTATTAGTATATTATAATTTTATAATTTTTTTAAAATTGAATCTATTTAATATTAAAATTATAAATATTAAAATATTATAATTTAATATCGATAAAAAAATATCCCCATGATTCTTTTTACAATTCAATCTTATGTTACCAAAGAAAAATAAATTCTTCGAATTTTTCCTTTCATTTATATAAACTAAATTAACTAAATAACTACTTGGTCACCCCAAACAAATAATAAAATGTAGAATTAATTTAATTATTTTTTAATTATTTAATAAATCTAAGGCTTATACCTTTCTACTTGAATTGAATTTTCTTTCAAAGGAACGAAAGCATGGAGCTGAAATAATTCACTTAGAACGCCTTTTAAAGGATTACGAGGTACGATTGGATCGAATAAGCCCTTATGAAATAAATATTCAGCTACTTGTGAACCCTCAGGTACTGTCTTATTCAATGTTTGTTCAATTACTCTTTTACCCGCAAATGCAATGTAGGCATCAGGTTCGGCAATAATGATATCTCCCAACATACCAAAACTAGCTGTCACCCCACCCGTAGTAGGAGATGTAAGGATTGCCACATAGAATAACTTTTTATTTGATTGATAATCATATAAAGCAGAAGATATTTTAGCCATTTGCATCAAGCTCAAACTTCCTTCTTGCAT